CATTTTCCCTTTCACTCGTAGTATGGGGAAGAAGTGGACTCTAAAGGTACTACTAATTGATTGAGGAATCAAACCGTATCAATTGTTTTAGAGATCCTTCTGCACCGCATTTTGTATTCTTCAAAAAATATATTCAGTTCGGAATTATATTGGATTCTAGTGGAGTAATGTATTATATGACTAAAATTCTTTCAATGAAAGATATATTTCAATGATTCTCATGTTTGTATCTCGAAAGGAAAGGGATACATATTATTGGAATTTTAGTCCAACAAAATTTTTCCTAAATTTTCTATTTCAATGAACGGGCTCTTACCATAATTGGAGATAGATACTGAAGAAGGCCTGACCTCCCTTTTTTGTTTCCCTCTTTACTTTTACTGCTCAAAAAATGATTTTTGAAGTGTATACGCGCTTTCTATGAGCAAAAATATAGACGTAGTCGTTGTCTAACGATATGCTATGCATAATAAGATCTTGCCTTGGGCGAGTCACATATTGCGCGCACTTAACGATATTCTTTTATGATTTGCGAAATGGAATTTCTACTTTATCGACTCATTTCATATCTTAATATCAGGGTTCAAGCATTAATAATCGGCGAGGTTTCTTATTTATTCCCTTTCAAAATCCGAAGAAGTGCCCATAGAACTCCTGTCAATGGATCAATCCATTTTTTCTTTGAAATGCTAGAAAAAAGATTACTACTCTTTAATATATATATATATATGTTAATGCTCATAATGCTTTTTCCTTCTTTGATTTGATTCTTTCGATAGATCACGAAACTAAGATTGCAAAGAATAAGAAATCTATAAAGTAGAACTATAAAGTAAGACAATTATCTAAAGTAAAACAATTATTGCATTTAAATTGAAGAAGTAGAACTTTATACACTACAATAACACTAATAGATAGTAAGAAAGAAATCTAGATTTCTTTCTTACTATACTATAGTATCGGATCTGATAGAATACTGTCGATTATAATCCGCTCATTTCTTTTAAGACATGAAATTGGAATCTTGGAATCATTTTCCTTTTTTCTTCAATCGTTGATAAGAACTCAGAAGTCAAGTTTCATTCAAATTAATTAATCCTTTTTATTTTGATTTTGGCTTTCTGTTTTTACATAAATGATAAGCAGAAAAGCAGTAGGAACTAGAATGAACAGCGCAGTAGCAATAAATGCAAGAATATTTACTTCCATAATCTCATCTTTTTTTTACTTCACAATAACTCGGGATTTAATCCCATAGAGATGATAAATCTTTCGCCGGTAAATTCAATGAATGAATTACCTCTCAATGATCTTAAATCAGATCAATATCATGAATAACAATATCTGAGCTATCAAATCAATTCGTCGTCGCGAATTGAATAGTATAACATAAGAAGACGTTTTATCCATACTGAATCCAAAATAGGATTCCCAGCCCACTCAAAAAGTACTTTTGAATGAAAGAGATTTTTTCAATTTCACATTCGTAATTGAGGTTACACAAACAAAAACAGAGCCGGAAGGGGCTATTTTTTAAGCCGGAAAAGTATTCTATCAGGGGAATTCTGTTAAATTCATTTTGTTTTGTATTGTACACGAAAGGAATTCCATTTTTTTGTATGTGCGCTTGAGAAACATATAGTCCTCTATTCCATCGAAAAAGCAGACTCAGTCTCTCTTGGAATACTGACTCTATTGCTCCATCAATTGTACTAATCTACATATGTCTTTCTACTACCAATGAGTCCTAGTTGAAGTAACGAAAATTCTCCTATCTAGTTGTTTGATGAGAAGGGCGAAACGAAAAAGGAAAGAAAAAAGAACCCCTTTGGGAATGAAATTTTTCTTCTTGTTCCCCCGTTAACAGAAAAAGGAAAGCTGATTGATGTACTTATTGAATCTGTCGGGACTGACGGGGCTCGAACCCGCAGCTTCCGCCTTGACAGGGCGGTGCTCTGACCAATTGAACTACAATCCCAGGGAAATAAGGGATCTAGCAGAAATTTTGATTCTTTTTTATTCCTCCGTATCGGGTATTTCTGAAGGACAGGGGGGTTATATCATCTCATGGTATATTGGCGAATTGTTGGGCCGAGCTGGATTTGAACCAGCGTAGACATATTGCCAACGAATTTACAGTCCGTCCCCATTAACCGCTCGGGCATCGACCCAGGAAAACCCATTTGAGGTTTATTGGTAATCCATGATCAACCTCCTTTTGTAGTACCCTACCCCCAGGGGAGGTCGAATCCCCGCTGCCTCCTTGAAAGAGAGATGTCCTAAACCACTAGACGATAGGGGCTTATTTGCCCAACGTCCATCAGAATCATATGATGCCCATTGTACGAATAGGTTATTCTAATTGTCAATAAATAAGAATAATTTATTAGAAAGTATAATAATAATACTTCTTATTTTCTATTATCTATTTCTATTATTAATTAATAATAATTAATAGAAATAGAATAAATTTTTAAAATCAAAAAAAAAGATAAAAAGA